TAAAATTCAATGAGGACTTGGTTCATCCGACACGTACACGTCATGGGCATCCCGCCTTTCTATGTTCTATAGACTTGTATGTAACTATTGAGAGTGAAGATATTCTACATAATGTGAATATTCCACCCAAAAGTTTGCTTTTAGTTCAAAACGATCAATATGTAGAATCAGAACAAGTAATTGCTGAGATTCGCGCAGGAATATCCACTTTGAATTTTAAAGAGAAGGTTCGAAAACATATTTATTCTGATTCAGACGGAGAAATGCACTGGAGTACCGATGTCTATCATGCACCCGAATTTACATATGGTAATGTTCATCTATTACCAAAAACAAGTCATTTATGGATATTATTAGGAGGGCCGTGCAGGTCCAGTCTAGTCTACCTTTCGATCCACAAGGATCAGGATCAAATGAATGCGCATTCTCTTTCTGGCAAGCGAAGATATACTTCTAACCTCTCAGTAACCAATGATCAGGCGAGGCAGAAATTGTTTAGTTCGGATTTTTATGGTCAAAAAGAAGATAGGATTCCTGATTATTCAGACCTTAATCGAATCATATGTACTGGTCAGTATAATCTCGTATATTCGCCTATTCTTCACGGGAATTCTGATTTATTGTCAAAAAGGCGAAGAAATAAATTCATCATTCCACTACACTCGATTCAAGAACTCGAGAATGAACTAATGCCCTGTTCAGGTATCTCGATTGAAATCCCCGTAAATGGTATTTTCCGTCGAAATAGTATTCTTGCTTATTTCGATGATCCTCGATACAGAAGAAAGAGTTCGGGCATTATTAAATATGGGACTATAGAAACGCATTCAGTCATCAAAAAAGAGGATTTGATTGAGTATCGAGGAGTCAAGGAATTTAGGCCAAAATACCAAATGAAAGTAGATCGATTTTTTTTCATTCCTGAAGAGGTGCATATCTTGCCCGGATCTTCTTCCATAATGGTACGGAACAACAGTATCGTTGGGGTCGATACACAAATCACCTTAAATCTAAGAAGCCGAGTCGGTGGGTTGGTCCGGGTGGAGAGAAAAAAAAAACGAATTGAACTGAAAATCTTTTCTGGAGATATCCATTTTCCTGGAGAGACGGATAAGATATCCAGACATACCGGCGTTTTGATACCACCAGGAACAGGAAAAAGAAATTCCAAGGAATACAAAAAAGTTAAAAATTGGATCTATGTCCAACGAATTACACCTAGTAAGAAAAGGTTTTTTGTTTTAGTTCGACCTGTCGTCACATATGAAATAACGGACGGTATAAATTTAGGAACCCTTTTTCCACCGGATCCATTGCAGGAAAGGGATAATGTGCAACTTCGAATTGTCAATTATATCCTTTATGGAAATGGCAAACCGATTCGAGGAATTTCTGACACAAGTATTCAATTAGTTCGGACTTGTTTAGTATTGAATTGGAACCAAGACAAAAAAAGTTCTTCTTGCGAAGAAGCCCGTGCTTCTTTTGTTGAAATAAGGACAAATGGTTTGATTCGACATTTCCTAAGAATCAACTTAGTGAAATCCCCTATTTCGTATATCGGAAAAAGGAATGATCCGTCGGGGTCAGGATTGCTCTCTGATAATGGATCAGATTGTACCAATATCAACCCCTTTTCTGCCATTTATTCCTATTCCAAGGCAAAAATTCAACAATCTCTTAACCAACCTCAAGGAACTATTCATACGTTGTTGAATAGAAATAAGGAATGTCAGTCGTTGATAATTTTGTCAGCAGCCAATTGTTCTCGAATGGAGCCATTCAAAGATGTAAAATATCACAGTGTGATAAAAGAATCAATTAAAAAAGATCCCCTAATTCCAATTAGGAATTCATTGGGCCCTTTAGGAACATGCCTTCCAATTGAGAATTTTTATTCATCTTACCATTTAATAACTCATAATCAGATCTTAGTAACTAAATATTTGCAACTTGACAATTTAAAACAGACTTTTCAAGTGATTAAATTAAAATATTATTTAATGGATGAAAATGGAAAAATTTATAATCCCGATCCATGCCGTAACATTATTTTAAATCCATTCAATTTGAATTGGTCTTTTCTCCATCACAATTATTGTGCAGAGACATCTAAAATAATTAGTCTTGGACAGTTTATTTGTGAAAATGTATGTATAGCCAAAAATGGACCGCCCCTCAAATCGGGTCAAGTTATACTTGTTCAAGTTGACTCGATAGTGATACGATCAGCTAAGCCTTATTTGGCCACCCCCGGAGCAACTGTTCATGGCCATTATGGGGAAACCCTTTACGAAGGAGATACATTAGTTACATTTATATATGAAAAATCGAGATCTGGTGATATAACACAGGGTCTTCCAAAAGTAGAACAGGTCTTAGAAGTGCGTTCGATTGATTCAATATCCATGAATCTAGAAAAGAGGGTTGAGAGTTGGAACAAATGTATACCAAGAATTCTTGGAATTCCTTGGGGATTCTTGATTGGTGCTGAGCTAAC